AGTAGTAATTTATTAGTAGGAGGCGAACTTTATGAAAACAGAAGTATACGCTTTAGGTCAACATATATCTATGTCTGCTCACAAAGCGCGAAGAGTAATTGATCAAATTCGTGGGCGTTCCTACGAAGAAACACTTATGATATTAGAACTCATGCCTTATCGAGCATGTTATCCCATTTTCAAATTAGTTTATTCTGCAGCAGCAAATGCTAGTTTCAATATGGGTTCGAATGAAGCAAATTTAGTCATTAGTAAAGCCGAAGTAAATGAAGGTAGTATCGTGAAGAGATTAAAACCTCGAGCTCGAGGGCGTAGTTTTGCCATACAAAAACCTACCTGCCATATAACTATTGTAATGAAAGATATATCCTTAGGTGGATATATAGATACCGACTCTATTAAGTGGTCACAAAAACCAAAATGGAAAAAAAAGGATAGAACTATGTCGTATTATGATATGTATAGTAATAGTAATGGGGGAACATGGGACAAAAAATAAATCCAATTGGTTTCAGACTTGGTACAACCCAAGGTCATCATTCCCTTTGGTTCGCACAACCAAAAAATTATTCTGAGGGTCTGCAAGAAGATCAAAAAATAAGAAATTATATCAAGAATTATGTACAAAAAAATATGAAAACATCCTCTGGCGTTGAGGGAATTGCGCGTATAGAGATTCAAAAAAGAATCGATCTGATCCAAATCATAATCTATATGGGATTTCCAAAAATATTAATTGAAAGTCGACCCCGAGGAATCGAAGAATTACAGATGAATTTACAAAAAGAATTTAATTCTGTAAATAGAAAACTTAACATTGCTATCACACGAATTGAAAAGCCTTACGGAAACCCTAATATTCTTGCAGAATTTATAGCCGGCCAATTAAAAAATAGAGTTTCTTTTCGCAAAGCAATGAAAAAGGCTATAGAATTAACTGAACAAGCAGATACAAAAGGAATTCAAGTGCAAATTGCAGGACGTATCGACGGAAAAGAAATTGCGCGTGTTGAATGGATCAGAGAGGGTAGGGTTCCACTACAAACCATTCGAGCTAAAATTGATTATTGTTCCTATACAGTTCGAACTATCTATGGGGTATTAGGCATCAAAATTTGGATATTTATAGACGGGGAATAATAAAATAAACCTTTATTTCCCTTTGCATTCTATCCGGCGATGGAACAAAAAGAGAAATTGATTTCTTATTTTTATTTTCTCTTCAATAAAAAAATGAACAAACAATTATAATTCTATAGGGTTTAATAAAAATTAAATTAATCTTTTGATAAAATTGCTATGCTTAGTGTGTGACTCGTTGGTTTTTTGAGGGTTAGTAACCAGCCCCATAGTATAAACAAATAACTATAGAAGTAATAACCAACTCATCCCTTCGTATTATCTGGATCCAAAGAACCAGTCAAGATATGATATATTGTTCATATTGTTGTAGCAACTGAAATACTTTTTCATTAAAAAATCTGCTTCTAAGTTGTCAATAGAAATAAAAAAGAAAGGGATGGATAAATGGAAGGATGAAAGAAAGAAAGAAAAAGAATATGGATGATATAAAATTCCAATATGTAAGGTCTATGAGTCATCTCATAAAAAATCTGTGTAATAAAGCATCAATAAGGATTCATCATTAAAAGGATCTGCTCATCGAACAAAAAATAAAGAGCTTCGAGCCAATAAAGACTAAGAATATTGACTCAAGAACTAATAGCTCCATTGTAGAATTCAGACCTAACCATTAAGTAAGAAGGGATGGGAACGATGGAACCTGTGAATTCAAAAGATTCTAGTGAAAATGAATTCGAACGATTCATTGATCGGGATGGCGGAACCGACCAGAAACCAATTAATCTATTCGGAAAAGTTATGAACTTAATGATAGAACTGAAATAGAAATTGAAAGAGTAAATATTCGCCCGCGAAAACTTTATTTTCTTGGATTGCTAAATTTAGGGTCAATCCAATACGATAAAGAGTAAAACACAAGAAAGATTCCTTTTAACATTCTAAATCTAAAATAGATAAATATAAGAAAAAAAAGTTATTTAATATATTTAGTTATCTATTATCTATACTATATATACAAACAAGATATAAAAATTAATAATAGATTTGATCTAGATTAAATGAAATCCATGAGTCAGCAGATTACTTATTAAATACATGTATATCTTAATTCAAATTATATCTTAATTGAATTCTAAATCTTTAATTTGAATTTATTTTTATTCGCGAGGAGCTGGATGAGAAGAAACTCTCACGTCCAGTTCTGTAGTAGAGATGGAATTCAAAACAAACCATCAACTATAACCCCAAAAGAACCAGATTCCGTAAACAACATAGAGGAAGAATGAAGGGAATATCTTATCGAGGTAATACTATTTGTTTTGGTAAATACGCTCTTCAGGCACTTGAACCCGCTTGGATCACATCTAGGCAAATAGAAGCAGGTCGACGAGCAATGACACGAAATGCACGTCGCGGTGGAAAAATATGGGTTCGTATATTTCCAGATAAACCAGTTACAGTAAGACCCGCAGAAACACGTATGGGTTCAGGTAAAGGCTCTCCCGAATATTGGGTAGCTGTTGTTAAGCCTGGTCGAATTCTTTATGAAATGGGTGGAGTAACAGAAAATATAGCCCGAAGGGCTATTTCAATAGCAGCGTCCAAAATGCCTATACGAGCTCAATTTATAATTTCGGGCTAAAAAAGAAATAGGCCCTAATTAAAAATAGCGGATGCAGGTTTCTTTTTTTGGACAAATAATATTTCTTTTTTTTCTTTGACCTTTGTATTGTAAAAACGGATAAAAAAAAAAATGATATGATTCAACCTCAGACCCATTTGAATGTAGCAGATAACAGCGGGGCTCGAGAATTGATGTGTATTCGAATCATAGGAGCTAGTAATCGTCGATATGCTCGTATTGGTGACGTTATTGTTGCTGTGATCAAAGACGCAGTTCCAAACATGCCTCTACAAAGATCAGAAGTGGTCAGAGCTGTAATTGTACGTACTTGTAAAGAACTTAAACGTGACAACGGTATGATAATACGATATGATGACAATGCTGCAGTTGTGATTGATCAAGAAGGAAATCCAAAAGGAACTCGAGTTTTTGGTGCGATTGCCCGAGAATTGAGACAGTTCAATTTTACTAAAATAGTTTCATTAGCTCCCGAGGTATTATAAAATGAGACCACGATATGGTTATAGTAGGGTATTTAAAAGAAATAGATTAAGATTCATTTAGTAGATTTTGTCTCACGTATATACCTTTTAAAATTAATATTCATAAACAAATACGTAAAAAAAAAAAAAAGAAAAACATGTTGATTATATCCAAATTTGGAGGCACCAATAATTTTAATTAATCATGGGTAGTGATACTATTGCTGACATAATAACCTCTATACGAAATGCCGATATGTATAGAAAAAGCGTGGTTCGAGTAGCATCTACTAATATCAGCGAAAGTATTGTGAAAATACTTTTACGAGAGGGTTTTATCGAAAACGTGAGAAAACATCGAGAAAACAACAAATATTTTTTGGTTTTAACCCTACGACATAGAAGGAATAGGAAAAGCACTTATAGAAATCTTTTAAATTTAAAACGGATCAGTCGGCCGGGTCTACGAATCTATTCTAACTATCAAAGAATTCCTAGAATTTTAGGTGGGATGGGTGTTGTAATTCTTTCTACATCTCGGGGTATAATGACAGACCGAGAGGCTCGACTAGAAAGAATAGGCGGAGAAATTTTGTGTTATATATGGTAATCTTTCTAATATCCGAATTGAATATGAAACTTCTTATTTGCGAAAAAGAAAAGAGAAGTGCTGGGTTGTCTAATAGGGTTCTTCCTCCACTAGTTAATACTTCAAGGGGGTTTTGCCTGGAATGAAAGAACAAAAATGGATTCATGAAGGTTTAATTACTGAATCGCTTCCCAACGGTATGTTCCGGGTTCGTTTAGATAATGAAGATATGATTCTAGGTCATGTTTCAGGAAAGATCCGACGTAGTTTTATACGGATACTGCCAGGCGATAGAGTCAAAATTGAAGTAAGTCGGTATGATTCAACCAGAGGTCGTATAATTTATCGACTCCGCAACAAAGATTCGAAAGATTAGGTGTTTCCCTATTTATTTCACCATTAAAAATTGAAAATTTCAAGAAACTTATTTTCTTCCAAGAAGTAGATTCAAAATTAAAGTAAGGAGTGGCAAATATGAAAATAAGAGCTTCCGTTCGTAAAATTTGTGAAAAGTGTCGACTAATACGTCGTAGGGGACGAATTATAGTAATTTGTTCGAACCCAAGACATAAACAAAGACAAGGATAATAAGGCTCATTAAAGACCTGATATACAAATAGGGGATCTGTTTTGACATGAAATGGATATATCCATATATCTCTGACTCAAATTTATGAGATGATAAAATATGGCAAAAGCTATACCGAAAAAGGGTTCACGTGGACGTATTGGTTCACGTAAGAGTACACGTAAAATACCAAAGGGGGTTATTCATATTCAAGCAAGTTTCAATAATACCATTGTGACTGTTACAGATGTACGGGGGCGAGTGGTTTCTTGGTCCTCTGCCGGTACTTGTGGCTTCCGAGGTACAAGAAGAGGGACACCATTTGCTGCTCAAACCGCAGCGGCAAATGCTATTCGTGCAGTAGTAGATCAAGGTATGCAACGAGCAGAAGTCATGATTAAAGGTCCCGGTCTCGGAAGAGACGCAGCATTACGAGCTATTCGCAGAAGTGGTATACTATTAACTTTCGTACGGGATGTAACTCCTATGCCACATAATGGCTGTAGACCCCCGAAAAAAAGACGTGTATAGAAAAAAAAATGGAAGATATTTCAATAGCAAGAGAAACAAGAGAAATAAATGATTCAATAATCTGATCAAAAAATATTATTATGGTTCGAGAGAAAATAACAGTATCTACTCGGACACTCCAGT